TGTGCTTCCAGACATGTTAAGCTCCGCATATTCTTGTACAGTTAAAGGGGGGTCGACTTCGTAAAAGATGAAATTCAGTAAATGGAAATTTAATGAAATCGAATCTTAGCGATATCGTCAATAATGTACCAAAGGTTTCTTTTCTTTAGAGTATACCGAATCAGTATAGCTATCTTTCTTCTGACAGAGCAACGAAATTGCACAATCAGTATCGAAATGAAGTGTTAAAGAATTTCTTTTTTATTTTCTTGTTGCTTGTACATGTAGAATTTGTACCATTCAATACAGAATTCCTCAAATTCCTCTATCACTAAGATTCCTGCAGTACTTGTAATATAAGAATATAAAAGTTTTCTCTATTAGTAGTTTTGGACTAGAAACTGAGGATCGGGTAAAAATATTAGTATAGTATTCAAGGAAAGAAAGAGAACAATAACTAAATAAAATAAAAATAAACATTTGTGATCCACACATTGTTGTTGTATTAGACCCAAAGGAAAGATTCTTTCTTGACCTAATTACAAGGATAGGGCTTTGTAGTACGGAAAGACAAAATGTAAAAACTAGTTTTGAGTGATCATCAGATTCTTCTTTTTTTCTTTTCGTTCCAGAGATTATCTGAATGAACTGACTATTCAATTTAATAAATTCAAGTTAAAGTAAAAAAGTAAAAGGCATTTTCATTATAAGCTAAGATCAATCATCGTTATAAAAATAAGTAAAAAAAAAATGGATTTGTCGATACAATAAAAAAACGATCCAAATAGAGATGATTTTGCAATTTTAGCCTATAGTGATTCAAAGAAAGTTTCATTTTTTAATGAAGTTATAAAACAATTCTTTTATTTTTATAATTATTTAAAATTCATTAATAATGTTCTATATATACTAATATATATATACTAATATATAGACTAAATTACTAAATATATAAAATATATTAAAAGAATAGATATTAAATATTGGTTATTAGTTTACTCAACTCAAGAGTTGCTCAATGAATCTGTTGATTCGAAATTTTGAGATGGGTAGATGTCACAAATGATGAATTGATTTCTTACCTATGTTACTCTATTTTTGTTAGGACTGCCGTCTCTAATTATAATAATAATAATTATAATAACTGATGAATCAAAAACTTTAACTTTCAATTGGTATTTTTGTTTATCTTCGTCTCTTTTCTTTTAAAAATGGAAATTTAGGGAAGTGCTTTATAAACATATGTATAAAAAGAAGATATTTCATTTAGTCCCTTCATGCCTACTATAACTAGTTATTTCGGTTTTCTACTAGCAGCTTTGACTATAACCTCAGCTCTATTTATCGGTCTGAACAAGATACGACTTATTTGAAATTAACAATTCATAAAAAAGATTCTTCTGTGGTAGTTCATATATTCTATAGTTTCTTACCGTATCCATTTTCAATTCTTGGTTATTCAGATTCATGAGTAATACCAATTACTATATAAGGATACATATTACCTCTCCTTTTCACCTTTCAAAGAAATTGAAATGATTGAAGTTTTTCTATTTGGAATCGTCTTAGGTCTAATTCCTATTACTTTGGCTGGATTATTCGTAACCGCATATTTACAATATAGACGTGGTGATCAATTGGACCTTTGAGTAATTAATATCTCCTTTTTTTTTATTGACCTCCTCCTTTCGTTAATCTACAGGAGGTCAAATTCAGATTGCTGTTCAATTATTTCAGTCTTCTTTTCGACCTAAGAAATAAGAAGAATCTAATCACGCTCTGTAGGATTTGAACCTACGACATCGGGTTTTGGAGACCCACGTTCTACCGAACTGAACTAAGAGCGCTTCATTATCACAATAAATATTTTGTGACCTAACTCGTCTTGGATATATATACTATCATAAATAAGAAAATTAAAAGAAAATTAAAGATTGATTATGTATATCCAATATTAATCAATCTCAATGACCCTCGTTACTGTTCATAAGATAAGTAATAGGTAGGGATGACAGGATTTGAACCCGTGACATTTTGTACCCAAAACAAACGCGCTACCGAGCTGCGCTACATCCCTTTCAATTGGCCTACAGTCTTATTGTAGAGAATTCCTGTCTTGTTTTCCACATCTTTATTTCTTTCAGTGATATACCAAATTATCTTGTCATTTCTTATTCTTTTTAATCTCATATCATATAACATATAATAATAGACTTCTATACGTACTAAAGAAATATGAAACCCACCGTAAAAAAAAAAATGAATATTTTTCGAGAATTCTCAGACAGAAATAGACGTATTTTTTTCTTTTAAGAAAAGGAATATCTACTGAATTATTGTACATTTTAAGTTATACATTTCAATTTGCATTAGGGATTCTGCGTACAAATCCAAGTGTCAGTCATTAACTATATATACACATCTGGTCATATATGTAATAGCATTATGTATTACAAATTGTAATTTTATTACAATAACAAATAACAAAGAAGGAGGATTTTAAATGCGAAATCTAAAAACATACCTTTCCGTGGCACCGGTAGTAAGTACTTTATGGTTTGGGTCTTTAGCAGGGTTATTAATAGAGATCAATCGTTTATTTCCAGATGCGTTGATATTTCCCTTTTTTTCATTCTAGTAATTGAGATAGGAAGGGGTGAAGAAAATTAGAGATACAATCAAATATCTGTGACTAATCCCTACCCTTTTCTTCTTTTTTTTTATAATTAAAATCAATTCGAAAATAAAAAGAATAAAAGTGGGTTCACCATAACCATAGTTAAACTAAGAACTCGGGTTTACAGGCCCAAAATTAAATTAATTAATAATAGAGTGAAAAAGAAAATGGAATAGTTCTGGCATGGCAACAATCTCATACAAGATAATTCAATGAAAAAGAAAAATTAAATACTGTACATCGATTCTAAATATATAGTTAGAAATCATTATATTACTTATTATTACTATTTATTACTATAATTGGTAGATTGCAACGAAATCTTTCATAATTGGATTTCGAGTTAGCAACTTCTATTTTTTTTCCTTCCTTTCTTCTTCGCTTCGGATCGGAAAATAGAAAGATAGAAGAGTTGAGTCAATCAAAAATCCAAAGGAGGTTCATGGCCAAGGGTAAAGATGCCCGAGTAACGATTATTTTGGAATGTACCAGTTGTGTTCGAAACCGCGTTAATAAGGAATCAATGGGCATTTCCCGATATATTACTCAAAAAAATCGACATAATACGCCTAGTCGGTTGGAATTGAGAAAATTCTGTCCCTCTTGTTACAAACATACGATTCACGGGGAGATAAAGAAATAGATCGAACCGATCGCTCGTGTGTTCGCCTTACATTTCAAGGAAGATGAAAAACGACATATTATATATAACAGATCATATATTTATTTAAATATAAACAAAGCAATCCTATTTTTAAATTCGAAATCATTTTTGATCCGATCAAAATATCATTAGGATTTTCGGGACAAGGAATAAAAAAACCATGGATAAATCCAAGCGACTCTTTCTTAAATCTAAGCGATCTTTTCGTAGGCGTTTGCCCCCGATACAATCGGGGGATCGAATTGATTATAGAAACATGAGTTTAATTAGTCGATTTATTAGTGAACAAGGAAAGATATTATCTAGACGGGTAAATAGATTGACCTTAAAACAACAACGATTAATTACTAGTGCTATAAAACAAGCTCGTATTTTATCTTTCTTACCCTTTCTTAATAATGAGAAACAGTTTGAAAGAAGCGAGTCGACTCCCAGAACTACTGGTCTTAGAATTAAAAATAAATAGGCTTGCTCCTCTTCAATTGAATCAAAATAAAATTCCAATCCGAATTCAAATGTAAATTGACGGTTTGTTCAAAAAATATGAAAATTCCAATTTGATTGTTGTGTTGTAAGAAAAAAAAGGAATTGGGAAAGAAGAATAAATCTTTTTTTTATTGAACGTGTTTGTTCATTGCGATGACTTTATCATATCCTATTTTATCATACTAATTTCTACTCTACTTTCCCAAGTTCATTTGCCAGGGAACTCCATTTAAACCATTTCATTGGATTTCATTTCTTTCAAGCTTCTTATCTTATTTTAAGATCTCATTGGAAATCATATAAAGACAATTCCTATTTAATATAGCTATTTGTGCAAGTATTTTACGATTAAGAAGCAACTGCCTCTTGTACAGATGGTGTATTAATTTACTATAACTGTAGTATACTTTATTGGCTCGAATTACTGCATTTATCCGAGTGATCCACAAACGACGAAAATCTCTCTTCTGCCTACCTCTATCCTGATGAGCTGAAACCAAAGATCTTATTTTCTGTTGAGCAATAGTTCGAGTAAGTCTTGAACGAGCCCCTCGAAAGCTTGATGCAAATAAACGAATTTTGGTTCTACGTCTTCGAGCTATATATCCTCGTTTAATTCTAGTCATTGAATAAATGAAACTTTGATGAATAACTAATTGATTTCTTTTCTTTCAGTTATTTCCTTTCCCCTTCCTCGTTTATTAATAACAAAACGGATTCTTCCAATGTATAAAATAAAAATTCCAATGGCTTTTGCTACTATAACCTTCCCGACCACGATTTTTGATTTTTTTTATTTCGAGGCGAGAAGCCTAGAAATAAAAAATTGTATTGATACTAGGTATCAAAAAACATAGTAAATAAAAAAGTAGTAAATAGAAATAGGTATAGTGGGTTCCATCGTTTCTATGGTTGCTTCTTAAACGGTGAGGTCCTCTCTATACACCGGAGCTTCTTCTCTCATTTAATTAATGTTATTGTTAACTTGTACAGTTCACACTCTTTGGCTCTACCCATAATTATCCAGTAATAGGTCTTTCACAACGAGACCCACTTATACAGTAACGGTATTTAATTATGAAGATTAGCTGAGTAGCTGACCCTGTTAGTCCGTTCTTGCAAGAGTTAATAGTAAGGGCATAATCTTTCTGCTTTTTAAATAAAATAGGATTTCCCTGCTTAATGAATACCATTTGCTACCAATGGGGAATTCTTTCTCATCTTAAATTAAAAGTGGAAGTGATTGGATTTGTACCAATGGCAACCATAAATTAATTTGATATCACAATATTTGATATCACAATACACAATAGAAGGGTATGATAGATCTTTTTTAGATTTTTAGAGCTATTTTCATTTTTCGTATCGTATAGTGAATGGTGGTCTTCATTCTATCCTATTCACTGGTACTGATCATTTATACCGGATCAATTGTTTTTGGCCTAATCCATGATCTGAACGAGTCGCACATACACCCTAGTACATGTTCCTCGTCGCTGAGGACATCCCCGAAGAGCGGGGGATTTCGTGACATTTTTAATTGGCTGTCTTGTGTTTCTAATAAGTTGTTTAATAGTTGGCATGTTGAATCATATACATAATGGGCTGGTTTAGATCGATCCTAACCGGATAATTATGAATCATTTTTATATTAATGGATTCATAGAATATTGTATTAAACCTGGTAAGAAGATAAAATCTCAAATTGTATATTTGTGTGAAATTCCTCTTATTTTTTATTCAACTGCTACAAGATCAACAAGTCCGTGAGCTTGGGCTTCTGTTGCTGACATAAAAACATCTCTTTCCATGTCTTCGGAAATAACCCATAAGGATTTGCCCGTTCTCTGTACATAAACCCTTGTGATGGTTTCGCGCAGCTTCAATAGTTCTTCCGCTTCCAGGATAAATTCTCCCGTCTGTGCCTCATAAAAAGAACTAGCAGGTTGATGGATCATTACCCTGATAATATACCATAATAAATAATTATTCTATCTCGCATGATGAAAGGCGAAAAATAATATAATAAGAAAAAAGAAAGATAGAATTGAACAACCGTACAGGCATCTTTTGCACAACATTGCATACGGCTCTACAATGGAATTCACTTTTATACCTATACCTTTTTTTTACTTTACATTGAATATATAGAAAATAAATTTAAATTCAATTTAAATTGAATTTAAATTATAGAGTCTATCATATTCACATAGGTAAATGATCCAACAACCACCCTTCTTTTTGGAATAGTTAACCATATACTATGATGGTTCCGTTGCTTTATATATTAATTTCGTCTGTTATTTAGCAATCCCAAAGTTTCTTTTTTTATTTTCAAATATCAAACAAAAAAAAAATTAAGTCAAAAAAAAAGAAATTTTATTTTTATATTCTTTCATAAAAATAATATATATATATATTATATTGTTAAGGTTAAGAGTTTTTCGGTGTGAAAACAAAAAAGTTTGTGACGCTGAAAAGGGTCTCCTGATATATCAGATAAAATGGGAAATACCCTTTATCTCATACTACTCTTTCGATACATAATGGAATGGAACGATTTTGAAAAAAAGATTCTCGTATCGAATTCGAAGTGCCATGCTATTATTACTTAATATTCATATTTCATATATCGCGAAGGCATAGTCTTCTTTTTTCTCTCAAATTAAAAAAAAAACTCATTGGCGCCAAGCGTGAGGGAATGCTAGACGTTTGGTAATTTCTCCTCCGACCAGAATAAAAGATCCCATTGAAGCGGCTAATCCCATGCATATTGTTTGTACGTCTGGTTGCACAAATTGCATGGTATCATAAATACCTAATCCAGGTATTACCCATCCCCCGGGAGAGTTTATAAACAAATAGAGATCCTTGGTATCATCCTCTATACTGAGATATACCATAAGACCAATAAGTTGATTCGAGATCTCGCTATCAACCTCTTGGCCTAAAAAAAGTAATCTTTCTCGATAAAGTCGGTTGATTGGGATAAAATTTTATCCCTTCGGAACCGTACACGCATCTTTTGATGCATACAGTTCAACACAAATCGCGAAAAAAAAAAGAATCAATGTGTAGATTCTTCTTTTTTTTTTCTTTTGTCATAGCAAGCTCTGTCTAACTTGTAACAAAGTTTTCTTTCATTAAAAAAAAAAAGATGAGTTTTGGTCTTTTTCTATTTATATAGAAATAGAAGTTCTATATATAAATAGAAATAAAAATAAACTTATCGGATTAACTTCTCATTGATGTATTGTTTCATCGGAATCCAATCCAAATCACGATGTAATTTTCTTGTTCCTGAATGGTCTTATTGAATTCTTTTAGGTTTATGCTCTACTCCGAGTAAAGATCGAACCGATTTTTATTTGCATATATAGGACAAATGCCCCAATACTACGCCTTTTTGCTATGACTTCTTTCTTCTTCAATTTATTTCATATCTCCCGCCAAATATTAAATATTCAATGCATTCATCATATTATTCGTATTCGATTTATTAACAGTTTTAGATCACTTTATTATATTAGGAATTATAAATCGAATATTATATAAATAAATTATAAATAAAATATGATATATATTAAGTATTAAGTAGAAATCATAGATATATTACCTATTGGTATTGGTTTTTTTTTGTTTTTTTCTAAACGGAGCCTGGATACTTCATTTTATTGTTTGAACCAAGTCAACCATAAATTATTCTAATTGCTAATATTAATCTGTCTACCCCCCTAAAAAATAGATTGAATTCTACTTCATTTCATTGCATTTCACGCTCCAAATTTTAGATAATTCAATCAATCTTTGTTGGGCGAAAGAGAGGATATCTCGATCGGGAAAGAGAACGGGGAAATACCATATGACCCAATATATCTGACAAGTCGCACTATACGTCAACCCACGATGCATCTTCGTCTCCAGGACTTCGAAAAGGTACTTTTGGAACACCAATAGGCATGAAATGAAAGAAAAATTAAGTACTATATCTCACTTTGATGTGAAAGCGTAAAAATAGGTTTATTGTCTTAATAATATTTTGTCTTTTATCATATTTTATCCATAGATTGAATAAGTTGATAAAAAAGGAAGACAGAATCAATAAAGGAAAATTCTTACAAGTGGGGCCTTTCGATGATGAATAAATATAGATGCAGTTACTCATATAAAATGCTAGCAATGCCCTACCATTGCGTATTGGTACTTATCGGGTGTAGAATAAATCTGCTTCTTTTTGTTCCTACGAACAAAATTGTTCCATTATTATTCAAAGACATTCTTACTAAAAGAATAGAGAATTCTTAGTAAAAGAATAGAACAAAAATTAATCCTTTCCCGGATATAATCCACTAAAAAAGTAAAGACCATAGTCTAGTTTTTTTTACAGTGCAAGAAAGTTACATAGCGTCTATTTTTGATTGATATAAGGGGTATTTCCATGGGTTTGCCTTGGTATCGTGTTCATACGGTCGTATTGAATGATCCCGGCCGTTTGATTTCTGTCCATATAATGCATACAGCTCTGGTTGCTGGTTGGGCCGGTTCGATGGCTCTATATGAATTAGCTGTTTTTGATCCCTCTGATCCTGTTCTTGATCCAATGTGGAGACAGGGTATGTTCGTTATACCCTTCATGACTCGTTTAGGAATAACCAATTCATGGGGTGGTTGGAGTATTACTGGGGGGACTATAACGAATCCGGGTATTTGGAGTTACGAAGGTGTGGCTGGTGCACATATTGTGTTTTCTGGCTTGTGCTTTTTGGCAGCTATCTGGCATTGGGTGTATTGGGATCTAGAAATATTTTGTGATGAACGTACAGGAAAACCCTCTTTGGATTTGCCCAAGATCTTTGGAATTCATTTATTTCTCTCAGGAGTGGCGTGTTTTGGTTTTGGCGCATTTCATGTAACAGGATTGTATGGTCCTGGAATATGGGTATCCGATCCTTATGGACTAACAGGAAGGGTACAAGCTGTAAATCCAGCATGGGGTGTGGAAGGTTTTGATCCTTTTGTTCCGGGAGGAATAGCCTCTCATCATATTGCAGCAGGAACCTTGGGCATATTGGCGGGTTTATTCCATCTTAGTGTCCGTCCGCCCCAACGTCTATACAAAGGATTACGTATGGGAAATATTGAAACCGTCCTTTCCAGTAGTATCGCTGCTGTCTTTTTTGCAGCTTTTGTAGTTGCTGGAACTATGTGGTATGGCTCGGCAACTACTCCGATTGAATTATTTGGTCCCACTCGTTATCAATGGGATCAAGGATACTTCCAACAAGAAATCTATCGAAGAATTAGTGCTGGGCTAGCCGAAAATCAAAGTTTATCTGAAGCTTGGTCTAAAATTCCTGAAAAATTAGCCTTTTATGATTACATCGGCAACAATCCGGCAAAAGGGGGATTATTCAGAGCGGGATCAATGGACAACGGGGATGGAATAGCTGTAGGTTGGTTAGGACACCCGATCTTTAGAGATAAAGAAGGGCGTGAACTTTATGTACGTCGTATGCCTACTTTTTTTGAAACATTTCCGGTTGTTTTGGTAGACGGAGATGGAATTGTTAGAGCCGATGTTCCTTTTAGAAGGGCAGAATCGAAATATAGTGTCGAACAAGTAGGTGTAACTGTTGAGTTCTATGGCGGTGAACTCAATGGAGTCAGTTACAGTGATCCATCTACTGTAAAAAAATATGCTAGACGTGCTCAATTGGGTGAAATTTTTGAATTAGATCGTGCTACTTTGAAATCTGATGGTGTTTTTCGTAGCAGTCCGAGGGGTTGGTTTACTTTTGGACATGCTTCGTTTGCTCTGCTCTTCTTCTTCGGACACATTTGGCATGGTGCTAGAACCTTGTTCAGGGATGTTTTTGCTGGTATTGACCCGGATTTGGATGCTCAAGTAGAATTTGGAGCATTCCAAAAAATTGGAGATCCAACTACAAGAAGGCAAGTAGTCTGATACAATATTGTTTTGTTATTTTTTGTCTTTAGTTTTTTGATTTGATATAAGCTACCGGATAAATCTTGATTTGAATCGCTGTCTTTTTTTTGACTTTTGCCCTGCTCTTTCTTTATCCGGGAGACGATCTATCTCAAATAAACAGGTATGGAAGCTATAATTGTAAACCACGATCGAATCTATGGAAGCATTGGTTTATACATTCCTATTAGTCTCAACTCTAGGAATA